ATAGAATCGAACTTTCGATCGATCCGGGTACTTGGGAGCCTATGGATGAAGACATGGTCTCTCTGGATCCCATTGAATTTCATTTGGAGGAGGAGCCTTATCAAAATCGTATCGATTCTTATCAAAGAAAGACAGGATTAACCGAGGCTGTTCAAACAGGCATAGGGCAACTAAACGGTATTACCGTAGCAATTGGGGTTATGGATTTTCAGTTTATGGGGGGTAGTATGGGATCCGTAGTCGGGGAGAAAATTACCCGTTTGATTGAATACGCTACTAAAGAATTTCTACCTCTTATTATAGTGTGTGCTTCCGGAGGGGCACGCATGCAAGAAGGAAGTTTGAGTTTGATGCAAATGGCTAAAATATCTTCTGCTTTATATGATTATCAATCAAATAAAAAGTTATTCTATGTACCAATCCTTACATCTCCTACTACCGGTGGGGTGACAGCTAGTTTTGGTATGTTGGGGGATATCATTATTGCCGAACCCAATGCCTACATTGCGTTTGCGGGTAAAAGAGTAATTGAACAAACATTGAATAAAACAGTACCCGAAGGTTCACAAGCGGCTGAGTATTTATTCCAGAAGGGCTTATTCGATCTAATCGTACCACGTAATCCTTTAAAAAGCGTTCTGAGTGAGTTATTTCAACTCCATACTTTCTTTCCTTTGAATCAAAATTAGAACATTAAGTTCAACTATTTTGAGCAAACAAGTAATTAGTTTATCAGAATCCAAGTCAAAATTAGACGAATGGGGTTTTCTTTGTTGACATAAGATCTAATCGTATAAAGAATCAAAAGTCACAGAAAATCCGCCCCTTTTTCTATATTCCTGATTATTGATCAAGAAGCCTTTATCAACAAGATAAAAGATGAAATTCTTATTTTCGTGAAATTAGGCAAATAAAAAAAATATCCTCTTCTCGTCATATATAATTAAAATCTACAAAATATAGAATTTTTTATCTTTCTATATCTTACGATAATCCTATTTTGACTAAGAATCCCTGCTCCTGCTGGATGGGATTCTAACAAACCCTTCAATCTAAAATCTAATTAATTTTTAATAAACTTTTTGCTTAGTAAATGAAATTCGAAGACAAGAGCAAAAAATGAAGAAAAGAATAATAATAATATCTCATCCATATCCTTTCAAATCTTTCATGTAGAAATTAGATCTATACTTAATAGATATTAAGTAATAATAATTCCAATTTAGAATTATAATAAGATATCTTTATATATAATAAGATATCTTTATATTATAAATATAAAATATAAATAATAATAAAAGGTACAAATAGTAAATCGAGGTACCCATTCTATGACAACTCTTAACTTTCCCTCTGTTTTGGTGCCTTTAGTAGGCCTAGTCTTTCCGGCAATCGCAATGGCTTCTTTATTTCTTCATGTTCAAAAAAACAAGATTGTTTAGAGCCGATGGGACAAAATCTCATCTATTTTTTTTTTTCAAAACTGACGCTTGTATCATAACACAGATATCCATTTAGCAAAATATGGTATAAGCGGCTTCCGCCGAAAAACTCTTATGTCTGCAGAAAATGGTATAGGGGTAAATGTATTCTAGCTATTTTCAAATAGACCCAAATTGACGGATGGCTGAACTGTAAAGTTGGTCTATCTATATGTATGTGGCTATCTTTAGTGAGATCATACGAAGGGTATGTTATTAGTTTAGATCTAACCAATTTAATGAATTACTCCTAAAGGTTCACATCAAACTAGTGCTAGTTGATGCGAGTTACTTCGGAAACAAAAGGACTAAAGTCAAATTCATTTGGGGTATTCTCTCAATTCCAAAAAAAGCAACCGGATCAAGTATGAGTTGTCGATCAGAACATATATGGATAGAACCTATAACGGGGGCTCGAAAAACAAGTAATTTCTGCTGGGCTGTTATCCTTTTTTTAGGTTCATTAGGATTCTTGTTGGTTGGAACCTCCAGTTATCTTGGTAGAAATTTGATATCTTTATTTCCGTCTCAGGAAATAGTTTTTTTTCCACAAGGAATTGTGATGTCTTTCTATGGGATCGCGGGTCTTTTTATTAGCTCCTATTTGTGGTGCACAATTTCGTGGAATGTAGGTAGTGGTTATGATCGATTTGATAGAAAAGACGGAATAGTGTGTATCTTTCGGTGGGGATTTCCTGGAAAAAATCGTCGGGTCTTCCTCCGATTTCTTATAAAAGATATTCAGTCCGTCAGAATAGAAGTTAAAGAGGGTATTTATGCTCGTCGTGTCCTTTATATGGATATCAGAGGCCAGGGAGCCATTCCATTGACTCGTACTGATGAGAATTTTACTCCACGGGAAATGGAACAAAAAGCTGCTGAATTGGCCTATTTCTTGCGTGTACCAATTGAAGTATTTTAAGAAATGAGCCGAGACAATGCTTTCTCAGCAGGAGGGTAAAAAGCAAGAATCCTCTTTTTCTATAACATAACTTAATTGAGGTTTCTTCAGAACATTC